AAAGACAAAATACTCGATTAATTCGTAAATCTGTTTTTTTAATAAATTTTTGCATCGAACAACTGTCTATAGCTATTTTTCTAGGTATCATTAATATTCCAAGAATTACTACACAACTTTTTTTTGAATCAACAAAAACAATTATTGATAAATATATTTACAAGAATGAAGAAACTGGAGAAAAAAAAAATAAAAAAAATACCATTTATTTTATTTCGACTATAAAAAATTTAATATCAAAAAAAAATTTTTTTAGTTATGACCTATGCTCTTTATCACAAGCATATGTATTTTACAAATTATCAAAAATCCAAGTTAGTAACTTTTCGAAATTAAAGGCTGTTCTTGAATATAATATATGCATAACATCCTTTTTTGTTAAGAATCAAATAAAGGCTCTTTTTCAAGAACAAGGAATCTTTCATTATGAATTAAAAGATAAAACATTTTTAAATTCCGAAGTAAATCAATGGAAAAACTGGTTACGAAGTCATTATCAATACAATTTACCTCAGGTTGCGTGGGCTAGATTAGTAACCCAAAAATGGAAAAAGAAAATAAACCACGACTCTCTAGTTATAAAGCCAAGTTTAGCCAAAGAGGATTCATATGAAAAAAACAAAGTTGATAATTACAAAAAACAAAATTTGTTTGAGGCCGACTCGTTATTAACTCCAAAACATAATTTAAAAAAAGATTATATATATAATATTTTTTGCTACAAATATATTCATTCTACAGAAAAAATTTTTTTTTACATGCCTATAGGTATTACTCTAGATAATTGTTTAATCTCTTTTTTTCTAGAAAAATATAAGATTCGGGGTATGGGGGAAAACCAGCATAGAAAATTTTTGGATTGGAGAATTCTAAACTTTTGGTTTAGAAAAAAATTAAATCTTGAGCCCTGGGTTGATACCAAGAGTAAAAAAAAAGATATTAAGACTAAAGTTCAGAATTATCAAAGAGTTGATAAAATAACTAAGGCGGGTCTTGCAAAAAAAAAAATAAACTTTTTTGATTGGATGGGAATGAATGAAGAAATAATAAATCGTCGTATAACAAATTTTGAAATTTTTTTCTTTCCAGAATTTTTATTATTTTCTAGTACATATAAAAATAAACCTTGGGTAATACCAATTAAATTACTTCTTTTCAATTTTAATGAAAACAAAAATGTTAATAAAAAAATAACTGGAAATAAAAACGGTTTTATACGATCAAATGAAAAAGAATACCTTCGATTTTATAATCTAAATAACGAAGAAAAAGAATGGGCGGGTCAAGGAGAGCTTGAATCATATAAAGAAAAAAAAATAAATTTTGAACCAGCTCTATCAAACCAAGAAAAAATTTTTGAAGAAAATTATGCGGAATCAAAGATAAAAAAACGTAAAAATAAAAAACAATACAAAAGCAATACAGAAGTGGAACTCGACTTTTTTCTCGCAAGGTATTCGCGCTTTCAATTGCGATGGAATTGTTTTTTTAATAAAAAAATTCTCAATGATGTAAAAATATACTGTATGTTGGTTAGACTAAAAAATCCAAACGATATAGTGATATCTTCTGTTGAAAGAGGGGAGCTGAATCTAGACATTTTAATAATTAAGAAGAATTGCACTTTTGAAAAATTAAGGAAAAAAGGAATTTTTTTTATTGAACCTGTACGTTTGTCTGTAAAAAACGATGGACAACTTATGATATATAGAACCATAGGTATTTCATTAGTTCAAAAAAAAAATAATAATAATTATGATTTATTTGTTCCTGAAAACATTCTATCCCCTAAACGACGTAGAGAATTTCGAATTCTAATTTGTTTCAACTTAAAAAAAAAAAAAACGAGGGATATAAATTCAAGATTTGATAAAAATATTCAAAACTGGACCACAGTTTTGCACAAAAATAAAGATCTTGATAAGGATAAAAAAAACCTAATTAAATTAAAATCCTTTCTTTGGCCCAACTTTAGATTAGAAGATTTAGCTTGTATGAATCGCTATTGGTTTAATACTACTAACGGAAATCGTTTCAGTATGATAAGAATACATATGTATACACGATTTAAAATTCATTAATGATCGATCCTTTTTACTATATTTTACTATATATATAATATAAATATAATATATTTTTACTATATATAAATATAAATATATATATAATATAAGTTACGGTATATGAAAATAACTGTATGCACAAATATGAGGGATTGTTTTCAATTCAATCTTTATACATAAGATTAATTTAATCAATGACGTAGATACCAATCAGAACAGATCCATAAATAAATTAAAATAATCCTCCTTTTTAGAACTAAATTTAGACTTTTTAATAAAATTAAGAATAAGAAGTTGCTAATAAAATTCAGATCCTTGTACAAAAAAAAATACCACTATTATTACTGATCAGTAAAACTCATATCTTTCAATTCATATAAAAAAGGGAAGGATTTCTTTTTATGATAAAAAATGCATTCATTTCATTTCAAGAAAAAAAAGAAGAAAGCAGGGGATCTGTTGAATTTCAAGTATTCAGTTTCACTAATAAGATACGAAGACTTACTTCACATTTGGAATTGCACAGAAAAGATTTTTTATCTCAGAGGGGTCTACGCAAAATTCTGGGAAAACGTCAACGACTGCTGGCTTATTTGTCAAAAAAAAATAGAGTACGTTATAAAGAATTAATTAATCAGTTGAATATTCGGGAATTAAAAACTCGTTAAATTACAAAATTGTGAATTAATTAATTTTTTAGATATTTAATTTTTTGATAAACTTCTTTTTCAGCAATATAATTCATGCTAGAACGAATCAAGGAAAAACTTATGAAGAGACCAGTTACAGGAAAAGATCTTATGATAGTCAATATGGGACCTCACCACCCATCCATGCATGGTGTTCTTCGCTTAATTGTGACTCTAGATGGTGAGGATGTTGTTGACTGTGAACCCATATTGGGTTATTTACATAGGGGAATGGAAAAAATTGCAGAAAACCGAGCAATTATACAATATTTACCTTATGTAACGCGATGGGATTATTTAGCTACTATGTTTACAGAAGCAATAACAGTAAATGGACCAGAACAATTGGGAAATATTCAAGTTCCTAAAAGGGCCAGCTATATCAGAGTAATTATGCTGGAATTGAGTCGTATAGCTTCTCATCTGTTATGGCTCGGCCCTTTTATGGCAGATATTGGTGCACAGACTCCTTTTTTCTATATTTTCAGAGAACGAGAATTTATATATGATCTATTCGAAGCTGCCACCGGTATGAGAATGATGCATAATTTTTTTCGTATTGGAGGAATTGCGGCTGATTTACCTTATGGTTGGATAGATAAATGCTTGGATTTTTGTGATTATTTTTTAACCGAGGTTGTTGAATATCAAAAACTGATTACACGAAATCCTATTTTTTTAGAACGGGTTGAAGGAGTTGGGATTATTGGTGGGGAAGAAGCAATAAATTGGGGTTTATCCGGACCAATGCTACGCGCATCCGGAATACCATGGGATCTTCGTAAAGTTGATCGTTATGAGTCTTACGATGAATTTGAATGGGAAATTCAATGGCAAAAACAAGGGGATTCATTAGCTCGTTATTTAGTACGACTTAGCGAAATGACAGAATCCATAAAAATTATTCAACAGGCTCTGGAAGGACTTCCGGGAGGTCCCTATGAGAATTTAGAAAGCAGATGCTTTGATAAAAAAAGGAATCCAGAATGGAATGATTTTGAATATCGATTCATTAGTAAAAAGCCTTCTCCTACTTTTGAATTATCGAAACAAGAACTTTATGTAAGAGTTGAAGCCCCAAAAGGGGAGTTGGGAATTTTTCTCATAGGAGATCAAAGTGGTTTTCCTTGGAGATGGAAAATAAGACCACCGGGTTTTATTAATTTGCAAATTCTCCCTGAACTAGTTAAAAGAATGAAATTGGCTGATATTATGACGATACTCGGTAGCATAGATATAATTATGGGAGAGGTTGATCGTTAAAATGATAATTTATGCAACAGAAGTACAAACTATAAATTCTTTTGTTAGATTGGAATCTTTAAAAGAGGTCTACGGACTCATATGGATATTTGTCCCTATATTTTCTCTTGTATTGGGAATCATAACAGGTGTACTAGTAATTGTGTGGTTAGAAAGAGAAATATCTGCAGGGATACAACAACGTATTGGACCTGAATACGCCGGCCCGTTGGGAATTCTTCAAGCCCTAGCCGACGGGACAAAACTACTTTTCAAAGAAGATCTTCGTCCAGCTAGAGGAAATACTCCTTTATTTAGTATTGGGCCGTCGATAGCAGTTATCTCAATTTTACTAAGTTATTCAGTAATTCCCTTTAGCAATCACCTTGTTTTAGCGGATCTCAATATTGGTATTTTTTTATGGATTGCCATCTCAAGTATTGCTCCTATTGGACTTCTTATGTCAGGATATGGATCAAATAATAAATATTCTTTTTTAGGTGGTCTGCGAGCTGCTGCCCAATCGATTAGTTATGAAATACCATTAACTCTATGTGTTTTATCAATATCTCTACGTGCGATTCGTTGAAACCTAAACATTTTTACTATATACATACGTTTCTTCTAGACGAATAAGTTAAAAACGGAATATATATATTTATTTTTCGGGTTAATATTAATAAAAGGAGTTTGATAGTTATATATGAGTGAAAAAAACTGCTCATAAATTAGCAGTAAAAATTTTTTGAGTCTCATTTCCTATGTACAAAGGTTAAACGGAAATAAAAAAAAATCGTAATAATTACTTTACCCCAAGGTTGGTTGATTTAGTCATCCTGGCTTGAAGCGGGTTCAAAATATTAACCGTATGGCGTTTTCACTATCAGTTATATAGATTAACATACATGTATTACAAAGTGAGCGGCAATTAGGTAAAAGTGAGTGGATGGTTAGAAACACCAAAATACACAAAGAATTTGTAATAGAGATTAAACAAATTGAAAAGGATATTTATGCATACCATAAGATAACAAAAAAAGAAGGTTAATTGGGGCTTGAAATTAGTAGAAATGATCAGACAGTACTCCCCAATATTCCGATTCAGAGTATGCTCCTATCCACCGATAAATGTAATGACTATCAGAAACGAAATAATCTTTTATTTTTTAAGTCCACCAACTTTTTTATAAAAAAGAAAGAAGAATAGGAACGAAACAAGGATATTTTTTTTCATATATTTCGAAAATAAAATAGAATTTCTGTCATGAATAATAAACTAATAGGATGTCTAATTCTTTTTCGTAATTGAAAACCACGATGGGATGAAATATTTATTTTTTTTTTACAAGGAGTTTTTTATTAAAGGATTAAGTTATTACTCAACAAATATAAATTAAAATTTGTAAAGGATGAGATGAATTCCGAAGCGCTTTTTTTATTCTTAGAATTTGAGCAGACAGAATTCCATTGGTATAATTCGGGACCCAGATATATTTATATTTAATATATTTTAGAACACATCATATCCATCTAAATAATAATAATACTAATCTGGTCCTTAGATTTATTTATGGCCCCCGAGGAGCCGTATGAGGCGAAGACCTCATGTACGGTTTTGTAATAGCGGTGAGAATAGTAATGTTATCACCGACTAGGATTATCTAACAGTTTAAGTACAGTTGATATAGTTGAGGCACAATCAAAATATGGTTTTTGGGGATGGAATTTGTGGCGTCAACCTATAGGTTTTATCATTTTTCTAATTTCTTCCCTAGCAGAATGCGAGAGATTACCGTTTGATTTACCAGAAGCGGAAGAAGAATTAATAGCAGGTTATCAAACTGAATATTCAGGTATCAAATTTGGTTTATTTTACGTTGCTTCTTATCTAAATCTATTAATTTCCTCATTATTTGTGACAGTTCTATACTTAGGCGGTTGGAATATTTCTATTCCGTATATATCTATTCTGGAGCTATTTGAAAGGGATCAAATTTTTGGAACAACAATTGGTATCTTTATTACATTAGCTAAAACTTATTTGTTCTTGTTCATTTCTATCGCAACAAGATGGACTTTACCTAGGCTAAGAATGGATCAACTACTAAATCTTGGATGGAAATTTCTTTTACCTATTTCCCTTGGTAATCTATTATTAACAACTTCTTTCCAACTCTTTTCACTATAAATTGAAAATGAATCCAATATATTCATTACTTTTTTAAACAAGAGAAAGAAACAAAGATAAAATTATTCATAGATAATTACAATATGCTTCCTATGATAACCGGGTTCATGAATTATGGTCAACAAACCCTACGAGCTGCAAGGTATATTGGTCAAGGTTTCATGATTACCTTATCCCACACAAATCGTTTACCTGTAACTATTCAATATCCCTATGAAAAATTAATAACCTCGGAACGTTTCCGCGGACGAATCCATTTTGAATTTGATAAATGCATTGCTTGTGAAGTATGTGTTCGAGTATGTCCTATAGATCTACCTGTTGTTGATTGGAAATTGGAAACGAATATTAGAAAAAAACGATTGCTGAATTACAGTATTGATTTTGGAATTTGTATTTTTTGCGGTAATTGTGTTGAATATTGCCCAACAAACTGTTTGTCAATGACTGAAGAATATGAATTTTCAACTTATGATCGTCACGAATTGAATTATAATCAAATAGCTTTGGGTCGTTTACCAATGTCAGTAATTGACGATTACACTATTCGAACAATTTTGAATTCACCTCAAACAAAAAAAGGGTAAACCCATTAAGTTTATTAAAAAAAGAATTCAAAATTTTTGAATTATATAAAGAATTTAATTAAAAACTTGTATTATATTTATATAATAATATTAAGTATTAAGGCTCATTCTTTTAATATAATAAATTCGTAATTACTTTCGTGAAACAGAGAGGTTGAACACTTTAGCATAAAAAAGCGAAACTGTCTAATAATTGTATCTACATAAATTCATATCCATTAGATTCTAATTTCACTCTATTAGAAACATATTAAAAACAAAATCCCCGGTTAAATTAATAAGGTCATGAAAAGGGTTTCGATTTTTTTCTTTTTTTAATAATATAATGGATTTGCCTGGACCAATACATGATTTTCTTTTAGTTTTTCTGGGATCCGGTATTATAGTAGGAGGTCTGGGAGTGGTATTACTTCCCAACCCAATTTTTTCGGCCTTTTCCTTAGGATTTGTTCTTGTTTGTATATCTTTATTGTATATTCTATCAAATTCCCATTTTGTAGCTGCTGCACAACTCCTTATTTACGTGGGGGCTATAAATGTTTTAATCATATTTGCTGTGATGTTCATGAATGATTCAGAATATTCCACAGATTTAAATCTGTGGACCGTTGGGAATGGGATTACTTCGTTGGTTTGTACAACTATTCTTTTTTCATTAATTTCTACTATTCTCGATACGTCATGGTATGGGGTTATTTGGACTACAAGATTAAACCAGATTCTAGAGCAAGATTTAATAAGTAATAGTCAACAAATAGGAATTCATTTATCAACAGATTTTTTTCTTCCATTTGAACTCATTTCAATAATTCTTTTAGTTGCTTTGATAGGTGCAATTTCGGTGGCTCGTCAATAAAAAACGTTCTAATTAGTAAAGACTAAAGAAAACTTTGTGTATGTTATTTTTTTCGTTAATTCAATTAAATTTTATTGAATACTATTGAATTTTTTAAATATATATATATATTTGAAAATTTTTTTTACCTAATTTTTACCTAAATATAGTTTTTATTCGTACTTTTTTGTTATATTCTAGTTGATTGAATCCGGTTAATTATTGTACATATTGAAATGAATCAAAATTGATAAGGAGTTGCTGAATGATACTCGAACATGTACTTGTTTTGAGTGCCTATTTATTTTTGATTGGTCTTTATGGATTGATCACGAGTCGAAATATGGTTAGGGCTCTTATGTGTCTTGAACTTATACTCAATGCAGTTAATATGAATTTCGTAACATTTTCTGATTTTTTTGATAATTCCCAACTAAAAGGGGATATTTTCTGCATTTTTGTTATAGCAATTGCAGCCGCTGAAGCAGCTATTGGATTAGCTATAGTTTCGTCAATTTATCGTAACAGAAAATCAACTCGCATCAACCAATCGACCTTATTAAAAAAGTAGCATAAATAAAAAAATTATAGATTTTAATTTGCATATATAATAGGTTATGACTTACTAGAGTATATTTGTGAAAATATAAGAAATCAAAGTATTTTAGCCCCATTTTTAATCAATTGAGCCAGAATTCGTTACAAAAATTTTATTAAAGGAAATCATTGCTTCATCTAGTATTTTAATATACCATTCAGTTAGAAGTTTACTAGATTGAAAATTTATGACATTCAAAAAACTATAGATTCTATGTCACATTCAGTAAAAATTTATGATACCTGTATAGGATGTACTCAATGTGTCCGAGCATGCCCTACAGACGTATTAGAAATGATACCTTGGGATGGATGTAAAGCTAAGCAAATAGCTTCCGCTCCAAGAACCGAGGACTGTGTTGGTTGTAAGAGATGTGAATCTGCCTGTCCGACGGATTTTTTGAGCGTTCGAGTTTATTTATGGCATGAAACAACTCGAAGCATGGGTCTAGCTTATTGATACGTTAACGAAAACCTCACTTGAATAAATTTGGAATAAATTTTATTTTTTTTATTGACAAGTACTCGTACTCAAAAAAGTTAAATTATATATTTTTTTTATATATTTTTTTTGAGTACGCGTTCTTTGGACCTGGTGTATCTTGTCTTTACCACGAATGATTTTCCTTGGTTAACAATAATTGTTGTTTTTCCAATATCTGCAGGTTCGTTAATGTTATTTCTCCCGCATAGGGGAAATAAATTAAATAAATGGTATACTATATGCATTTGTATCTTAGAACTTCTTCTAACGACCTACGCTTTTTGTTATAATTATAAAATGGACGATCCGTTAATTCAACTGTCCGAAGATTATAAATGGATAAATTTTTTTGATTTTTACTGGAGAATGGGAATAGACGGACTTTCTATAGGAACAATTTTACTGACGGGATTTATTACTACTTTAGCTACTTTAGCGGCTTTTCCTGTTACTCGGGATTCCCGATTATTCCATTTCCTGATGTTAGCAATGTACAGTGGTCAAATAGGATCATTTTCGTCTCGAGATCTTTTACTTTTTTTCATCATGTGGGAATTAGAATTAATTCCCGTTTATCTACTTTTATCCATGTGGGGTGGAAAGAAACGTCTGTATTCAGCTACAAAATTTATTTTATACACTGCAGGAAGTTCTATTTTTTTATTAATAGGAGTTTTAGGTATAAGTTTATATGGTTCGAATGAACCAACATTAAATTTAGAACTATTAGCTAATCAATCCTATCCTGTCACACTCGAAATACTATTTTATATTGGATTTCTTATTGCTTTTGCCGTCAAATCACCGATTATACCTTTACATACTTGGTTACCTGACACCCACGGCGAGGCACATTACAGTACCTGTATGCTTCTCGCTGGAATCTTATTAAAAATGGGAGCGTATGGGTTGGTTCGAATCAATATGGAATTATTACCTCACGCTCATTCTATGTTTTCTCCTTGGTTGATGGTAGTCGGTACAATCCAAATAATTTATGCAGCTTCAACATCTCCTGGTCAACGTAATTTAAAAAAGAGAATAGCCTATTCTTCTGTATCTCATATGGGTTTTATAATTATAGGTATTGGTTCTATAACAGACCTTGGACTTAATGGAGCTATTTTACAAATAATCTCTCATGGATTTATTGGCGCTGCACTTTTTTTCTTGGCAGGAACTAGTTATGATAGAATTCGGCTTGTTTATCTTGATGAAATGGGTGGAATGGCTATCTCCATCCCAAAGATATTTACAATGTTTACTATCTTATCGATGGCTTCCCTTGCATTACCGGGCATGAGTGGTTTTGTTGCAGAATTAATCGTTTTTGTTGGAATAATTACCAGCCAAAAATATTTATTAATTACAAAAATTTTAATTATTTTTGTAATGGCAATTGGAATGATATTAACTCCTATATATTTATTATCTATGTCACGTCAAATGTTCTATGGATACAAGTTAATTAATGTCAAAAACTTTTCTTTTTTTGATTCTGGACCCCGAGAGTTATTTCTTTCAATCTCTATTCTTCTACCCATAATAGGTATTGGGATTTATCCTGATTTTGTGCTCTCATTAGCAAATGACAAGGTCGAATCCATTTTATCTAATTATTTTTATGGATAGTTTTCAGGAAATAAAAAAAAAATTTTTAAATTGAATTGTAATCAGAAGTCTTTGGTCTTTGTATTGTGAGAACCTTTTGAATCATTGTACTACTTGATTCAAAAGGTTCTTGATTATTTACTACTAAAACTAAATAAGATTTCTTAACTTAACTTATATATAGATACTATTCTTTTTTATTTGGATTCCTTTATTTTTTGGTTAATGTTTTATTTAATTCGATGTAAATGAACCATAACTATGTAAACCTATTCCTAAAAGATTGACGCCAAAATAGCATATCCAAATTAAAAGAAAGCCTATAGAAGCCACAATTGCAGAATTTATACCCCTAACATTCCTATTTGTTTTAATATGTAAATAACTTGCGAATATGGTCCAAGTAATAAACGCCCAAGTTTCTTTTGGATCCCAATTCCAATATGAACCCCACGTTTCATTAGCCCATACAGCTCCTGAAAGAATGCCGACGGTTAAAAAAATAAATCCAAGACTAATAATACGAAAACTCCAATAATCTAATTGTTCAATCAATTGATACCTATAATAATTTCGAGAAAAACTAAAATTAATGTTTTGTTGTAGTAAAATAGAATTTCTTTCATTTATGTCGTAAAGTACATCAAAAGAAAACAATTCATTTAATAAATTATTTTCTTTTATATTTTTTTTCCAAAAAGTAGGGCTAACTTTGCGAAATGTAATGACTAGAAGAGCTATTGATAATAATGATCCGCATAACAGAGCGCCATAGCCTAATATCATCATACTTACGTGCATCATTAACCACTGGGACTGGAGAGCTGGTACTAATATTGCAGACTGAGGCATTTTGTTTAAAAGACCTGAAGTAGCAAAACCCTGAATAAAAATAGCACTTGGCGCAGTTATTGCGTTTAGGTGATTTTTTTTTTTTTTATTAAAATAGGAAACAATATGAATAATTGAAAAAGCCCACGAAAGAAAAATTAATGATTCATATAAATTACTTAATGGAAAATGTCCTGAATAAATCCAACGAGTGAATAATAATCCTGTTATACCAAAAAACGTAATTACGATCCCTTTATCTGATGAATGAAAAAATCCTATTATTTCATCTAAATTAACTAATAAAGTTAAAAAATAAATTGTCAGTACAATAGAAACGACCGAAAAAGATATATGAGTTAATATATGCTCTAAAATTGAAAAAATCATAAAAAATTTGTTAAAAATTAATACTAGGTTTTACCCGATTTTCGAAAAACGTCGGGTATTAGTTTGATTATAAAACTTATAATATAATATCTCTTTTATAAGATCTTATGCCGCTACTCGGACTCGAACCGAGATGCTATAGCACTGCTTCCTAAGAGCAGCGTGTCTACCAATTTCACCATAGCGGCAACTTGTTCAAAACAATACTAACAGATTTTTATTCAATCGTCGAGATTAAAATTTAAATAAAGAGGCCAATTCAATGGAATTTACAATACAATAGATTTCATGAAGAAAAACTTGTTTAAATAGGTATTTGGGGTTTTAATTCAATTAAGATCTTTTTTTATCTGAGTTAGTTTAAATTTTTTAAATTAAGATTTTATTAATTTTAAGAACCTATTGATTTCGCTTAAAGATTTTGTATTTCCTCGTTAAGAGGAAATACAAAATCTTTATTTATTATTGCATCAAGTTTGTGATGGGGAAAAAAAGAAACCCTTTTTTGTAAATAAAAAAAATAAATGTTAACCTTTATTTTTATCTATATATTGTCTTTTTTTCCTCTTTTGGTTCCTATTGATTTTATATATATATTCTAAAAAAATTTGTTTTTTAGTTAGGATAATTCTAATTATTATAGTGTTTTTTATTTATTTTGTTGTACAAAAAAACTTTTTGAATTACCTGTAGAAAGTGATTTACCTAACGAAAAAGCTTTCAACGATGTCGAATATCCCTTCCTTTTCCAAAAATTTTTACGAATACGCTTTTTCGAGATAGAAGTACGTTTTTTTGGAACTGCCATTCAAAAATGAAAAAAAAAAGTTTTTCAGTGGTATAGTTGGATGTCAAAGACATTTATTATGATATTCTTTCGTACTCCATATTGAGTTTTTTTCTTTAAAATAATATTATATATTATTTTCAAAACAAAAAAGACATTCAAAAATTTAAAACCCAACGGTTTTTTACTTTTTTTTTTTGTTTAAAAAAAATTTTTTTTAACGTTTGAAATCCGTACGAGAGTGCTAATTTAATTAATCTCTACTGATAGATTATATAATATAATAAATAATTAATAAAATTATGAAATTTCTTCACTTTACACTTCATATGTAAAAAATAATATCGATTATAAAAATATTTCTTGCAAAAAAAAAAGATCACTTAGTGTACTGAAAGACAGTCACTAAATTCCAAAATTAAAATTAATTCCTTAATAATTCTAAATAATCAAACTCAAAAAAATTTTTTATGTAAAGTTTTTTTTATTATATAATTAATATTAAGTATTTTTTTTTGTCGTGTAAATCTTTGTTCTATTCTTAATATATGTATATAAATTATTGTAATACGTAATTATAATTAACTTTGTCTGTATCTGTATAAAATCACAATTATATTTAGTAGTAATAAAAAAAGACAAATAATTTTTTTTGGCAATAGCTTAGTAATATTATTTAATCACTTATTTTTTTTTTTTTTGAATATATATATTTCTTTTCAAAGATTTATGAAGGATTATACTAATTCAAAAAAAATTATATTTCGGGTTGAAATCGCGTGCTTTTTTATTGTCCCCTTTGAAAAAAAAATATATATATACAAACCAGTGAATAAGAAATAAAAAAATTTAAGAATAAAATAAAAAGGGTTTTTTATTTTATGGAACATACATATCAATATTCATGGATCATCCCTTTCATTCCACTTCCAGTACCTATTTTACTAGGAGTTGGACTTCTACTTTTTCCGACAGCAACAAAAAATCTTCGGCGTATGTGGACTTTTCTGAGTATTTTTTTGCTAAGTATAGTTATGATCTTTTCACTCTATCTATTTATTCAACAAATTTTTCTAAGTTCTATTCATCAAAATGTATGGTCTTGGACCATAAATAATGAATTTTCTTTTGAGTTCGGTTACTTTATTGATCCACTTACTTCTATTATGTCAATATTAATTACAACTGTTGGGATTTTGGTTCTGATTTATAGTGACAATTATATGTCTCATGATCAAGGATATCTGAGGTTTTTTGCTTATATGGGTTTTTTTAATACTTCAATGTTAGGATTAGTTACTAGTTCTAATTTGATCCAAGTTTATTTTTTTTGGGAATTAGTTGGAATGTGTTCATATTTATTAATAGGTTTTTGGTTCACACGGCCCGTTGCGGCGAATGCTTGTCAAAAAGCTTTTGTAACTAATCGTGTAGGGGATTTTGGTTTATTATTAGGAATTTTAGGTCTTTATTGGATAACAGGCAGTTTTGAATTTCAGGATTTGTTCGAAATATTCAATAATTTAATTTTAAATAATAGAGTAAACCTCTTATTCCTTACTTTGTGTGCATTTCTCTTATTTGTGGGTCCTATTGCTAAATCCGCACAATTTCCTCTTCATGTATGGTTACCTGATGCCATGGAGGGCCCTACTCCTATTTCGGCTCTTATACATGCTGCTACTATGGTAGCGGCGGGAATTTTTCTTGTAGCTCGTCTTCTTCCTATTTTTATAGTTATCCCTTCTATAATGTATATAATATCTTTGATAGGTATAATAACAGTACTCTTAGGAGCCACTTTAGCTCTTGCTCAAAAAGACATTAAGAGAGGTTTAGCCTATTCTACAATGTCTCAACTGGGTTATATGATGTTAGCTCTAGGTATGGGGTCTTATCGATCCGCTTTATTTCATTTGATTACTCATGCTTATTCGAAAGCTTTGTTGTTTTTAGGATCTGGATCCATAATTCATTCAATGGAAGCTATAGTTGGATATTCTCCCAATAAAAGTCAGAATATGATTCTTATGGGTGGTTTGACAAAACACGTACCGATTACAAAAACTGCCTTTTTAGTAGGAACACTTTCTCTTTGTGGTATTCCACCCCTTGCTTGTTTTTGGTCTAAAGATGAAATTCTTAATGATAGTTTGTTGTTTTCGCCAATTTTTGCAATAATAGCTTGTTCAACAGCGGGATTAACCGCATTTTATATGTTTCGGATTTATTTACTTACTTTTGAAGGACATTTAAACACTTATTTTATAAATTACAGTGGAAAAAAAAGTAGTTCCTTATATTCAATCTCTTTATGGGGTAAAGAAGAAGAAAAAAGACTTAATCGAAATTTTGAGTTAGTACCATTATTAACAATGAATAATACGAAAAGAGCTTCTTTTTTTTGCAATAAAACATATAAAATTAGTAATAATGTAAGAAATCAAACTTTTATTACTGTTGAAAATTTTGGACTTAATACAAGAACTTTCTATTATCCCCATGAATCAGACAATACTATGCTATTTCCTATGCTTGTATTGCTTTTATTTACTTTGTTTATTGGGGCCGTAGGAATTCCTTTCAATCAAGAAGGACTAGACTTTGATATATTATCAAAATTATTCACGCCGTCGATAAACCTTTTGCATAAAAATTCACAAAATTTTGTCGATTGGTATGAATTTTTAAGAAAT